GTTAACAAAAAAACTATTGTAATAAAATTGTGTGCAGCTTTAGAAGGGTTTTGCTCCCACTCCAGACTTTCCTGTTTACGGGGGGTTTTCAGGATTAAATGACAGTCTAGGAGTTTAGGGGGGTAGGGGGGTTTTACGCGAAGAAACCGCGGAGGGGGGGCACTCTGATAGGTATGTTAGGAGTAATTCATATTATTATGCTCATGAAATCAGTTATGCAATTCTTCTATCAAAGTTTTAATCCATTCATAAATCACACCTCTAACAAGGAAAATGTACACCCTTGTCTGTATACCTTAGCGCTGCACTCTGAAATGCCAGATGAAAGGAAAAAAAAATTAAAAAACCAGATGTCCATTAGAATGAACGCCCGGCATGTGGGGTCACGGTTAATTAGAACTCCACCAACAGTCAATGCGAGTGTCGATGAAAGTGAGGGGATTGCTCCCTAGTAATGGCCCTGAGGTAGGAACCGGGGCCAGTAATAATTCACTGTTAGGAACCCCCACGAATAATTGTCCCTCACTATCAATAAACCGGGACACGAAGCATAACGCCCTGGCATGTTTTCCTTATCCATATTTGGTTGTATCTATTCAATAGGATAATAAGGGTTTCTTGTTTGACTGATTTTTATTTTGAAGTAATATTTTATATCCTTTAACATTTCATTGTCTTTTTAGTATGCAATTTAGCTTTCTTGGAGGAATGTATTTTGTAACTCTTTTGATAATGTTGATGGTTGAATGTCCTAATTCTGTTAATGTCCTATATACATATAATGTCCTAGATAATTAAATATATGTTGTATATATATATATGGGGATAATACATATATGTACTATAGAGATCAATCGTGTCTTTGACACGATTAATGCTCGACATCCCATTGTGGCTCCAGTACATACCTTGTTCCTGTATTACTAATATTTGTGTAATATGTATAGTTATACATATTACAAATATTTGGGTGAATACAAAGAATAGTTTAGTTTAGAATCCTAGCTTTGGGAGTTAGGGGTGGGAGTTAGAATCTCCCTTCTTTGAGCAGTAGGGGGGATTTTAACCTCCGGCGGCCGGCTTACAAGGCCGGGGCTCTGGCGCTGAGCTACTAATGCAGTTGCTTATTAAGAGTTTGTTTTCTAATCATCCTGCTAGTGGGAAGAGGCCTAGGAAAATTGAAAAGTAAAGCACTGACGCTACTTGGCCAATAACGATATAAGGGTCTTCAACTGGCATTCCTCCAATTCATGTGAGGATTATTACGTCAGCTACTAGGAATCAGAAAATGAGTTGTGAAAGGGGGCGGAAGGTGAGGGCTCGTTGTTTTGAGGTGTGAAGGAAGGGCACTAGTATAAGAACTAGGATAGAGGCTAGGAGGGCCAGGACGCCTCCAAGCTTATTGGGGATAGATCGTAGGATGGCGTAGGCAAATAAAAAGTATCACTCCGGTTTGATGTGGGGAGGGGTAACAAGTGGGTTGGCGGGAATGAAGTTGTCGGGGTCTCCTAGGTAGTTAGGGGTAAATAGGGCAAGGGAAGTAAGTGCGAGTAACATGATGGCGAAGCCAAGTAAGTCTTTATATGAAAAGTAGGGATGGAATGGGACTTTGTCTGCATCTGAGTTAAGGCCCATAGGATTATTGGAGCCTGTTTCGTGAAGGAAAAGAAGGTGGAGGACGGTGGCGGCGAGGATCACGAAAGGGAGAAGGAAATGGAATGCGAAGAACCGTGTGAGGGTTGCGTGGTCTACTGAGAACCCGCCCCAAATTCATTGGACAAGGGTTGTCCCCACGTAGGGGACGGCCGAGAGAAGGTTTGTGATGACGGTTGCCCCCCAGAAAGATATTTGTCCTCAGGGGAGAACGTAACCTACAAATGCTGTTATTATTACTAGAAGAAGTAAGACCACGCCAATGTTTCAAGTCTCTTTGTACAGGTATGAGCCGTAGTAAAGGCCTCGTCCAATGTGTAGGTAAATGCAGATGAAGAAGAAGGAGGCCCCATTGGCATGCAGGTTGCGGATAAGTCAACCAAAGTTAACGTCTCGGCAGATGTGTGCGACGGAGGAGAATGCGGTAGCTACGTCAGATGTATAGTGTATTGCCAGGAAGAGGCCTGTTACAATTTGAGCAATTAAGCAAAGGCCTAGCAGAGACCCAAAGTTTCATCATGCTGAGATGTTTGAGGGGGCAGGGAGGTCGACTAAAGCGTCGTTTGCGATTTTTAATAGGGGGTGGGTTTTTCGGAGGCTTGCCATTAAGGGTTCTTGTAGTTGAGTAACAACGGTGGTTTTTCAAGTCATAGGTCTCGGTTAAAGTCCGAGCAGGAATTATGTCTTATTTAGTAGTTCTGTTTATGCAGGGGCTTTTGATTGGAATAATTGCGGTTGCTTCCAACCCTTCTCCATATTTTGGGGCGTTGGGGTTGGTAGTGGTGTCGGGCATGGGGTGTGGTATGATGATGCTGCTTGGGGGTACTTTCTTGTCTTTGATCTTGTTTTTAATCTATTTAGGGGGAATGTTGGTGGTGTTTGCCTATTCTTCGGCGTTAGCCTCTGATTTATATCCGGACACTTTAGGTCTCCCGCGTCTTGCTTTTAACTGTTTATTATATTTTGGTGGATTATTAGGAGGGGCGGGGTATGCGATGGGGGGATGATATGGGGGAGCGGGGTACTGTCGAGAGGCGGGGCTATCAGTAATTCGAGAGGATTTGTCGGGGGTGTCTTTAATTTTTTCATCGGGAGGGCGGGTATTATTGCTTGTAGGGGTTGCGCTATTAATAACACTTCTGGTGGTGTTAGAAGTTGTGCGGGGGCTTGTTCGTGGGGCGCTTCGAGCAGTTTAGCCTAAGAGGATGACAAGGAAAATTATAAATGTAACGAAAAACAAGGCCAGGAAGGTCTTTACCATGCCTTGTTGGGCGTTGCTTGTGTTTGAAACAAGGGGGAGATTGAGGGCGGAAATAGCTTTCGGGCCGGTTTTTTCAATTCATGCTTGGTCTAGCATTTGGGTGGAGATATATTGGGCTAGTGTTAGCATGATTTTTGGAGGAAGGCGGTGAATAATGGAGGGGTAGTATCCGAGCATGTTGGAGAAATTTTGGGGCTTTAGATTGGGGGTGGTTTTAAATTGCTTGGTTGTAAGATTGGCCAGTTCTAGTGCTGTGAATAATCCTATAAGGGTGACTAGGAGGGCTGCTATTTTTAAAGGCAGGGGTATGGTTATTACCTGGGTTTTAGGGAGGACGATGTTGGAGGTAATGAGGAGGCCAGCTGCGATGCTTCCTCAGGCTAGTCGTTTGAGGGGGTTGATCACTTGGGGGGTATTTTCATTGATCGGGGCAAATGAGTTGAATCGGGGGCGACCCATAGTAACAAAGTAAATTACTCGGAGGCTATAAACAGCGGTGAAGGCGGTAGCAAGGAGGGTGAGGAGAAGGGCTCAGGCGTTTAGGGTGGAGTTATTCAGGGCTTCAATAATAGCATCTTTTGAGAAAAAGCCAGCTAGGAAGGGGGTGCCTGTTAAGGCAAGGCTACCGATGGTCAAGCAGGAGGATGTAAAAGGGGCGAGGTTGTGTATGCCTCCTATTTTTCGGATGTCCTGCTCGTCGTTTAGGCAGTGAATAATGGACCCTGAGCATAGAAAGAGTATTGCTTTAAAAAATGCGTGGGTACAAATGTGAAGGAAAGCCAGTTGAGGCTGGTTAAGGCCGATTACTACTATTATTAGTCCTAGTTGACTGGATGTTGAGAAAGCAACAATTTTTTTGATATCGTTTTGGGTAAGTGCACATAGGGCGGTGAATAAGGTTGTTAAAGCGCCGAGGCATAGGCAAAGGGTGAGCATGTGGGGGTTGCGTTCTAGAAGTGGGCTGAATCGTACAAGTAGAAAAATACCGGCGACAACTATGGTGCTTGAGTGGAGGAGGGCGGATACCGGAGTGGGGCCTTCTATGGCAGAAGGAAGTCAGGGGTGTAAGCCAAATTGGGCGGATTTTCCCGTAGCGGCCAGAATTAGTCCTAGTAGTGGAAAGGTGAGGGCGGTGTCTTGGGGAGAGGCAAAGATTTGTTCAAGTTCTCAGGAGTTGAGGTTTGTGGCTATTCATGCCATTGTGAAGATGAGTCCGATGTCTCCTACGCGGTTGTAGAGGACTGCTTGGAGGGCGGCTGTATTAGCGTCAGTTCGTCCATATCATCAGCCGATAAGGAGGAAAGACATAATGCCTACTCCCTCTCAGCCAATGAAAATTTGGAACATGTTATTTGCTGTAACAAGAATGATTATGGCAATTAAGAATGTTAATAAATATTTAAAAAAGCGGTTTATGTTGGGGTCAGAATATATATATCAGGACGCAAATTCGAGGATGGACCAGGTGACGTAGAGGGCAATCGGTGTGAAAATAATAGAGTAGAAGTCGAATTTTAGGCTAATGTTGATATCAAACGTTAGAGTGTTTATTCAGTTGAAGCTTGAAATGACTGTTTCAGTGCCTTCGTTGAGGAATAGAAACAATGGAAGAAGACTAGTAAAAAATGCGAGTTTAACGGAGGTTTTAACTTGTGTAAGGGCTCAATCTTTATTTAGTGGGGAGGGCTTTAAGGTTGTTAATAGGGGGTAAATAAGGAGGGTAAGGATAATAAAGAAGCCTGTGGTTAATATAGTGGAAAGGGGGTTCATAGCTTTCACTTGGAGTTGCACCAAGAGTTTTTGGTTCCTAAGACCAATGGATGAGCTATTATCCTTTGAAAGCTTGAGGGAGCCCCGGAATTCAACCGAGGGGATGGAGGGTAGCAGCCTTCGTTGCTGGCAAGCCTCTCTCGGTGGATAAGGGGGGTCTAACCCTTATTTTTAGAATCACAATCTAATGTTTTAGTTAAACTATATCTACATGTTACTCAGCCTCAGAGTAGTTCTGGTTTTAAGATGAGTAGTAGTAGGGGGAGGAGATGTAACGTAAGCAATAGGTGCTCACGTGTGTGTGAGGCATTGAGGGAAATAATGTGGTTTGGCACGGGGCCTCGTTGTGTTATTAGAAACATGTAGAGTGAATAGCCGGCAGTAATGAGGGTTCCCATTCCAGTCAGAATAATTGTTCACCAAGATCAGCTAATGAGGGATGTAATAATTATTAGTTCTCCCATAAGATTGGGGAGGGGGGGAAGGGCAAGATTGGCAAGAGTTGCGATGAATCATCAGGTAGTCATAAGGGGGAGGATAGTTTGAAGTCCTCGTGCTAGCACTATTGTACGGCTGTGGGTTCGTTCATAGTTAGTGTTTGCTAGACAGAAAAGAGCTGAGGAAGTTAGGCCATGTGCAATTATTAGGATAAGCGCCCCTGCAAGCCCTCAGGGGGTTTGAACTAGAATGCCCCCAACTACCAATCCTATGTGGCCCACGGAAGAGTAAGCAATTAGGGATTTTAGGTCAGTTTGTCGAAGACAAATTGACCCTGTTATGACTACCCCCCAGAGGGCTAAAATAATGAAAGGGTAGCTTAATTCTTTGGTTAGAGGCTCTAGCACGGTGGTTATACGGATTATTCCGTATCCCCCCAGTTTTAGAAGGACAGCGGCTAGCACCATAGATCCGGCAATGGGGGCTTCTACATGGGCTTTAGGTAATCAAAGGTGTACTCCGTAAAGGGGCATTTTGACTAAGAAAGCAATTAGGCAGCCGGCTCATCAAAGTTTATCCCCTGTGGAGAGAAGGGGAGCGTAGGGGGCATATTGAAGGGTGAGAAGTGATAGGGTGCCGGTTGAATTGTGCAGAAGAAGGAGTGCAACTAGTAGGGGGAGTGATCCGGCTAGTGTATAGAAGAGAAAATATGTTCCTGCGTTTAAACGTTCTGCTTGGTTGCCTCAGCGTGTAATAATAATAAGGGTGGGAATAAGGGTTGCTTCAAATATTACATAGAAGAGAATGACCTCTGTGGCTGAGAAGGCTAGGATTAGAAAAATTTGAAGGGAAATAAGAAGTGTGATGTAGGTCCGTTGTCGGTTAGTTGGTTCTTGGGCTGTGTGATTTTGGCTTGCTAGTACTATTAGGGGGAGTAGTCAGCATGTTAGCACTAAAAGAGGTGTGGAGAGGGGGTCGGTGGCCATTATTTGGTTTAGGTTCATTCATCCGGACTCCCCAGCAGTTTTAAGTCACGTAAGGCTAAATAGTGCGATTAGTAGGCTGTGAGCAAGGGTGGTGGGTCAAAGTCATTTAGGGGCAGTCAGCCAGGTGGTGGGGATTAGCATAAATGTTGGGATGAGAATTTTTAGCATTGTAGCAGGTTGAGGTTTTTAAGGTGGTCGGTTCCATGTGTGCGGGCAGTGGCTACTAGTAGGGCAAGACCTGCGCTGGCTTCACAGGCGGAAAATGCTAGTAGCAACAGTGGGGCGGGGGAAAAGCTAGGGGTGGTAAGTTCGAGGGATCAGAGAGAGAGGGCTAGGTATAATGAAAGCATTATGCCTTCTAGGCAGAGGAGTGCGGAGAGCAGGTGAGTGCGGTGAAATGCTAGTCCTGCTAGCCCCAAAATGAATGCTGCTGAAAAAGTAAAGTGTGTTGGGGTCATTAGATGATTACGGACTTTAACCGGTATCTTTTGAGCCGAAATCAAATATTTTAATTAAAATAATCACCTACTCGGCCCACTCAAGGCCTCCTTGTGCTCATTCATAAATGAGTCCTAGGGTTAGTAAAATAAGTAGTAAGGCTGCTCAGAAAAATGTGGATTGGGGGTCTGGAAGTTGGTCTCCTCAGGGGAGGGGTAGAAGAAGTGCGATTTCTAGGTCGAACAAAAGAAAGAGAATTGCAACTAGGAAAAATCGCAGGGAGAAAGGAAGGCGGGCGGAGCCTAGTGGGTCGAACCCGCATTCGTAGGGGGAAAGCTTTTCTTGGTCTGGGTTCATTTGAGGTAGTCAAAATGATACAGTGGCCAGAATGGCTGAGAGTAGGACGGTGATGAGAATGGTAGTGGAGATTAAGTTCATTATCTTTCCTTGGAGTTTAACCAAGACCGGGTAATTGGAAGTCACTTATACTTTTTAATACTAGAAAGATACGATCCTCATCAATAAATTGAGATGTATAGGAAAAGTCATACGACGTCTACAAAATGTCAGTATCAGGCTGCTGCTTCGAAGCCAAAGTGGTGTTCCGTTGTAAAGTGATAATTAATTTGTCGCAGGAGGCATACGGCTAAAAATGTAGTACCGATAATGACATGAAGGCCGTGGAATCCGGTTGCGACGAAAAAGGTGGAGCCATAGACGCCGTCAGCGATTGTGAAGGGGGCTTCGTAGTACTCTATGGCTTGAAGGACGGTGAAGTAGCCGCCCAGGAGAATTGTAAGGGCAAGGGACTGGATGGCTTGTTTGCGTTCCCCCTCCATAATACTATGGTGGGCCCAGGTAACGGTGACCCCTGATGACAAAAGTACTGCTGTGTTTAGTAGTGGAACACCGAAGGGGTCTAGTGGGGAAATTCCTGTTGGGGGCCAGCAGCCCCCTACTTCTGGTGTTGGGGCTAGGCTGGAGTGGAAAAAAGCTCAGAAAAACCCTAAGAAGAAAAATACTTCTGATGTAATAAATAGAATTATTCCGTATCGGAGTCCTTTCTGGACAGGGGGTGTGTGGTGGCCTTGAAATGTTCCTTCTCGGACAATATCCCGCCATCATTGGTACATTGTTAGAATAAGTAGTATTGTGCCTAGTAGAATTAGCGTTATAGAATTGAAGTGGAATCAAATGGCAAGGCCGGATGTTATTAAGAGGGCGGCAATTGCACCTGTGAGGGGCCATGGGCTTGGATCAACTATATGGTATGCGTGTGCTTGGTGGGCCATTAATTAGACGTTTTCTTGTAGGTATAGGCTCATTAAGAGTACGAAGACGTAAGCTTGAATTATTGCAACGGCCACTTCTAGAATTGTAAGAAGAAGCAAGATAACTGAGGTAGTGATTGCTACTGCAGGCATGAGGGGGAGAAGGACGAAAGCAGCGGTAGCAATTAGCTGTATGAGCAGGTGGCCTGCTGTTAAGTTGGCCGTCAGCCGTACTCCGAGCGCTAGGGGTCGAATAAACAGGCTAATTGTTTCGATAATAATTAGAACCGGGATAAGAGGTACGGGGGTCCCTTCTGGTAGCAGGTGGCCTAGGGCAGCTGTGGGCTGATTTCGCAGGCCCATTAAAACAGTAGCCAATCAAAGGGGTACTGCTAGGCCCATGTTTATGGAGAGCTGGGTTGTAGGTGTAAATGTGTATGGAAGGAGGCCTAGTATATTTAAGGAAATAAGAAAGATTATAAGGGAGGCCAGGATAAGGGCTCATTTGTGTCCGCCGACATTGATGGGTGAAAATAGTTGTGATGTAAACTGTCCAACAAATCAGTTTTGTAGTGTCAGCAGACGATTATTTAGTCAGCGGGAAGAGGGGGCTGGGAATAGTAGTCAGGGCAGGGTTAGTGCTAAAGCAATAAGGGGGATGCCTAGATATGTTGGGCTTATAAACTGGTCGAAAAAACTTAAGTTCATGGTCAGTTTCAAGGGTCTGTTTTGGGGGTTTGTATGCTTTGGGGGGTGGGCTCATTGGGGAATGTGTGAGAGAGGACTTTTGGGACAACGACTGTTAGGAAGACCACTCATGAGAAGAGTAGAATGGCAAACCAGGGCGAAGGGTTCAGTTGTGGCATGTCGCTAAGGGTGGGCGGGGGTCACCAATCTTTAGCTTAAAAGGCTAACGCTTACTTCCCAATTTAGCTTCTTAGCGAGGCATCTTCGAGCATTAGGGTAGATCAGTCTTGGAAATATTTTAGGGGGACTGCTTCTACTACGATGGGTATAAAGCTATGATTTGCTCCACAAATTTCTGAGCATTGGCCATAAAATACGCCGGGGCGGGAGGCAATGAAAGCTGTTTGATTTAGTCGGCCGGGCACAGCATCTATTTTTACTCCAAGTGCCGGCACGGCTCAGGAGTGGAGGACGTCTTCGGCGGAGACTAGAACCCGGACGGGGGCTTCGGTTGGAATAACTATTCGATGGTCAACTTCAAGGAGTCGAAATTGACCGGGGGCCAGGTCTTGCGTGGGCACTATGTATGAGTCGAATGCAATTTCTTTGTAGTCCGTATATTCATAGCTTCAGTATCATTGGTGTCCAATTGCTTTAATTGTTAGGTGGGGGCTATTAATTTCATCTATAAGGTAAAGGATACGAAGCGAAGGGAGGGCAATTAGGATGAGAATAATTGCAGGTAAGACTGTTCAAATGATTTCAATCTCTTGGGAGTCTAAAATGTATATGTTTGTTAGTTTGGTTGAAACCATGGCTACAATAATATAAAGGACAAGCGTGCTAATGAGGAACACAATTATTAGAGCATGGTCATGAAAGTGAAGAAGCTCTTCTATTACAGGGGATGCTGCATCTTGAAATCCTAGTTGTGAGGGATGTGCCATTAGCAAGATACGTGGGGGTTTAACCCACGATTCTGCCTTGACAAGGCAGTGTATTGTCGGCTATACTAGTATCTTATTAAGAAAGTGACAGAGTGGCCATGTGGCCGGCTTGAAACCGGCATAAGGGGGTTCGATTCCCTCCTTTCTCGTTAGCGCGATGTTAAAACTTGTACAAAGGCGGGCTCCTCAAATGTGTGGTAAGGGGGAGGGCAGCCGTGAAGTCACTCTACGTTGGTAGACGTCAGTTCCACTGATAAAACCTCCCGTTTGGCTGCGAAGGCTTCTCAAATAATGAAGAGGAACATAATAACTGCGGTGAGTGAAATAAGCGAGCCTAGAGAAGAAATAGTGTTTCATAGTGTGTAGGCGTCTGGGTAGTCTGAGTATCGCCGTGGCATTCCCGCTAGGCCTAGGAAATGTTGGGGGAAGAATGTTAAGTTGACACCCACAAACATAACTCCGAAATGAATTTTAGATCATGTGGTGTGTAGGGTGTAGCCTGTTAGAAGGGGAAATCAATGGACGAAGCCGGCTATAATTGCAAAGACAGCTCCCATTGAAAGTACGTAATGGAAGTGGGCAACCACATAATATGTGTCGTGGAGGGTAATATCTAGGGAGGAGTTGGCTAGGACGATGCCGGTTAGGCCTCCAACAGTGAACAAGAAGATGAAGCCGAGAGCTCATAGCAGAGGGGTTTCTCATTTAATGGCTCCTCCGTGGAGGGTGGCTAGTCAGCTAAAGACTTTAACACCGGTGGGGATGGCAATAATCATTGTTGCTGAAGTAAAGTATGCTCGTGTGTCTACATCCATACCTACGGTAAACATATGGTGGGCTCAGACGATGAAGCCTAGGAGTCCGATGGCTATTATAGCTCAGACTATTCCTATATAGCCAAATGGCTCTTTTTTGCCGGCATAGTAGGCAACGATGTGGGAAATTATTCCGAATCCCGGGAGAATTAAAATATAAACCTCTGGGTGACCAAAGAATCAAAAGAGGTGTTGGTATAGAATCGGGTCCCCCCCTCCTGCGGGGTCAAAGAAAGTTGTGTTTAAGTTTCGGTCTGTTAAGAGCATAGTGATGCCAGCAGCAAGGACTGGAAGTGAGAGGAGAAGTAAAACTGCAGTAATTAAAACGGCCCATACGAACAGGGGGGTTTGGTACTGGGAGATGGCCGGTGGTTTCATATTTAAGATTGTGGTGATAAAGTTGATTGCCCCTAGGATTGAAGAAATTCCTGCTAAGTGAAGTGAAAAAATTGTAAGGTCTACTGAAGCTCCTGCATGTGCTAGGTTGCCTGCCAACGGGGGATACACTGTTCAGCCTGTCCCCGCTCCGGCTTCTACACCTGAAGAGGCCAGAAGGAGGAGGAAAGAAGGGGGCAAGAGCCAGAAGCTCATATTGTTTATTCGGGGAAAAGCCATGTCAGGGGCCCCAATCATTAGAGGAATAAGTCAATTTCCAAACCCTCCGATTATAATTGGCATTACTATAAAGAAAATTATTACAAAGGCGTGTGCGGTGACGATTACATTGTAAATTTGATCGTCTCCTAAAAGCGCCCCCGGTTGACTAAGCTCGGCCCGAATCAGAAGGCTTAATGCTGTCCCGACTATTCCAGCTCAGGCACCAAATACCAGGTAAAGGGTGCCAATATCTTTATGGTTGGTTGAAAAGAATCATCGTGTGATTGCCACAGGTAAAATGGCTGAGCGTTTAAGCGGTGGGTTGTAGCCCCATGCAGAGAGGTTTGACTCCTCTTTTTATCAAGCCTTGAGGTGTGAAACATGTATGATTGCAAATCATAAGTAGTAGATTGACGTCTGCCGGGGCTTTCCCCCGCCTCTTCCGCCTTGCAGGCGGGGGAAAGGCTAGGCGGATGCTCGCTGGTTAGGGCGCTTAGCTGTTAACTAAGATTTTGTAGGATCGAGGCCTTCCCGTCTAGAAAGGCTTTAGCTTAATTAAAGTGTTTGTTTTGCATACAGAAGATGTGGGCTAGTATCCTGCAAGTCTTATTCAGGGGCTGGGGGGTTTTCACCCTCGCTTAGGGCTTTGAAGGCCCTCGGTCTAGTTGATCCTAAGCCTCTAAAGGGAAAAAAGAACTGTTAGGGCTGGGGCGACTGGTAGTATTAGGGTTGAGGTTAAAATAGTTAGGGATAATAAAGGGGTGGGGCGAGGCAGGGGGAGTCGTCACAGGGAAATGTTCGTAAGGGTGTTTGGGGCTATGGTTAGTGTCATGGCGTAGGATAGGCGGAGATAAAAGTATAGGCTAAGAAGCGCTGTGAGTGCTGCCAGTGTTGCAGTGAGGGGGAGATCTTGTTTGGTTAATTCTTGGAGAATCATTCATTTTGGTAGGAACCCTGTTAAGGGGGGGAGGCCTCCTAATGAGAGTAATACAAATGGAAAGGCTGCTGTGAGGGCGGGGGCTTTTGCCCAAGAGGTTGCTAGGGTGTTGATGGTTTTAGCTTTGTTGGTGTTGAGTGTTAAAAAGGCTGCTGAAGTTATGATTAAGTATATTGAGAGTGCGAGAAAGGTAAGCGAGGGAAAAAATTGTAGGATTAGGATCATTCATCCCAGATGGGCGATGGAGGAGTATGCCAGGATTTTTCGCAGTTGGGTTTGATTTATGCCCCCTCATCCTCCTACGAGGGTTGATGTGAGGGCAAGGATGGTGAGGATTGTTCGATCTTGAAGGGGAATTTGTATAAGTAGTGCAAAGGGGGCAAGTTTTTGTCATGTGGAGAGAATTAGTCCTGTGATCAGGTCTAGTCCTTGTAGTACTTCTGGCAGCCAAGTGTGTAGGGGGGCTAATCCAATTTTCAGCGCTAGGGCTAGAACAATTATGGTTGAGGGGAGGGGATGTGTTATGAGTGAAATCTCTCATTGTCCACTGATTCATGCGTTTGTAACGCTTGCGAAAAGGAGGGTGGCGGCAGCTGTTGCTTGGGTGAGGAAATATTTTGTAGCGGCTTCTACTGCTCGGGGGTGGTGTTGTTGTGTTATGATAGGAATGATGGCGAGGGTGTTGATTTCTAATCCTATTCAGGCTAATAGTCAGTGAGAACTCGCGAATGTAATAGTTGTTCCTAGGCCGAGGGCAAAGAGAAAGAGTGCTAGGATATTAGGGTTCATTAGTAAAGGAGGGACTTTAACCAACATGTTTGGGGTATGGGCCCAAAAGCTTATCTTAGCTGACTTTACTAGGAAGTGGTGTAGTGGAAGCACTAAGAGTTTTGATCTCTTTAGGTAGGGTTCGAGTCCCTTCTTTCTAAGGAGCTGGGGGGATTTTAACCCCCATATTTCACTCTATCAAAGTGGCCCTTTAATTCAGGCACGGCTCCGTGCTTATGCTTGGGGGGGGAGGCCTGCGCAAGCTATTGGAAGGGCTAAGTGTCAAATAACAAATGCCAGTGTTAGGGGGAGAAAATTCTTTCAGATTAGATGCATTAGTTGATCATATCGGAATCGTGGGTAGGAGGCACGAACTCAGAGAAAGAGGACAGAGAGAAGTGTTGCTTTGAGTATTAGATTGATGGTCGTGATTTCGGGATAATGTGGGATATGAGATGCGCCGAAGAAGAAAGTCGCGGAAAGGGTATTTATTAGTAGGATGTTGGCGTATTCTGCTAGGAAAAAAAGGGCGAAAGGGCCTCCGGCGTATTCTACGTTGAAGCCGGATACAAGTTCGGATTCTCCTTCTGTTAGGTCAAAAGGGGCTCGGTTTGTTTCTGCAAGGGTTGAAATATATCATATTGCGGCCAATGGTCAGGCAGGGAGGAGGAGTCAGATGCTCTCCTGTGTAATGTTGAAAGTTTGAAGGGTAAACCCTCCTGTAAAAATAATTACGCTGAGAAGGATTAGAGCGAGGCTGACTTCATAGGAGATGGTTTGGGCGACTGCGCGGAGGGCCCCGATAAGGGCATACTTTGAGTTGGATGCTCACCCTGAACCCAGGATAGAGTAGACCGCTAAGCTGGAAAGTGCGAGAATAAAAAGAATGCTGAGGTTGAGGTCTGCTACTGGGTGGGGGAGGGGGATGGGGGCCCACAGGGTGAGGGCTAGGGTGAGGGCTAGTATGGGGGCTAAAATAAACAGTAGGGGGGCGGATGAGGAAGGTCGGATAGGCTCCTTGATGAAAAGTTTCACTCCGTCTGCGATTGGTTGAAGGAGGCCATAGGGGCCTACTACGTTGGGCCCTTTTCGAAGTTGTATGTAGCCTAATACTTTGCGCTCAATAAGGGTTAAGAAAGCAACTGCTAGTAAGACGGGCACTATGTATGCTAGGGGGTTGAGAAGGTGCGTAATAATAGTAGTGAGCATAGTTAAGGAGAGGATTTGAACCTCTGTTGAAAGGGCTTAGGCCTTTTGCATTATGTCCGAGCTCTGCCACCTTGACTTGCCTTTTTCTCAGGCAGGCTTTTAAGCCCCCTTGCCTCTTTTATTTGAAGGCATTAGGTGGGGAGGGGGCATGCTTACAGCATGGGCCCCCTCTTTCCGATCCTTTCGTACTAGGAAAGAGCTATCCATAGATAGAAACTGACCTGGATTTCTCCGGTCTGAACTCAGATCACGTAGGACTTTAATCGTTGAACAAACGAACCCTTAATAGCGGCTGCACCATTAGGAAGTCCTGATCCAACATCGAGGTCGTAAACCCCCTTGTCGATATGGACTCTATAAGGGGATTGCGCTGTTATCCCTAGGGTAACTGGGTCCGTTAATCGGTAATACCGGATCTTGCTGGTCAGATATTCTGTTAGTTAGAGCTGTGGCTCTAGCTTTGGGGTGGGCCCCATTCCACGCGGGGGTTTTTTGTTTCTCCGCGGTCGCCCCAACCGAAGACATTAAAATATGGACCAGTTTGTTCAATCCGGGGGGGGGGGGGTTCGGGCATTTGACGTGGCATATCTTGTTGTCTTAAGCTCCATAGGGTCTTCTCGTCTTATGTTTGTATGTCCGCTTCTGCACGGACAGATCAATTTCATTGACTAGGGAAAGGAGACAGCTTGGCCCTCGTTATGCCATTCATACAGGTCTCTATTTAAAAGACAAGTGATTACGCTACCTTCGCACGGTCAAAATACCGCGGCCGTTAAACTTTTTAGTCACAGGGCAGGCGGGACCTCTTATACTATAAAGCAAGAGGCGATGTTTTTGGTAAACAGGCGAGGCCAGTGTTTGCCGAGTTCCTTCTTTTCCTTTTTGTCTTTCAGGGGGCGCTCCAGTGTGGGGTTAACGCTTTATTATTTTGAGGGGCTTTCTTGTTTTATTTAGCTTTATTCACTTCACTCTTGGGCTGAGGGCGTTAATTTTCAGTGAGGGTTCGTTCTGATTTACACATGCGCGTTTGAGAGAGGCTTTCCTCTCTTATTACTCATTTTAGCATTGTCTCACCCATGGCTGCATGGGTGGGCCTGATGTTTTAAGGGGCTTAGGATATTGTTATCGTAATTTTAGGGTTTATATACTTGAGCTTTAACGCTTTCGTCAGGGGTGGCTGCTTTTAGGCCCACCTGGGTATGTAACCTTGGCTAATATGATCTTTTACCTTCTTTTAAAGTTGTGTCTTTATTCAAAGGAGCTGTTCCTCCTTTGATTTACTCTTTTAATTACTTTTGGTCGGGCGCAGGGCTTGCCTTCGGGGATTAAAAAATTTAAAAGGCTGAACTTCTATTCAATTTTCAGGCAACCAGCTATTACTAGGCTCGGTAGGTCTGTCACCTCTACTCAAAGCTCTTCCCACTCTTTTGCCACAGAGACGGGTTGGCCCTATAATAGGCTGTCTTGGAGTAGCTCGCTTAGTTTCGGGGTCGCAAACATAAAGGGCTCTTTGCTTGGGAGATGCTCGCTAAATCATGATGCAAAAGGTACGAGGGGAAATCTCTGCTGCTTTGTCCTTTACTGAATTATTTCAGTTCTCTTTCAGCTTTCCCTTGCGGTACTTTTTCTGTTGCTCCGAATTTCCTTTTCTGTCTCCCATACTTAGGGGGAAAAATGGTTTGTTATGGGGGTGTATTAATTGTGGGGTTATTGATGTTGTTTGTTGTAGTTTTTAGGTGGGCTAGCTATTGGGGTTCAGTGTAATTCGATTTGCACGGATATCTTCTCGGTGTAAGGGAGATGCTATGCTATTTAGCTACACACTGGGTTTTTCCAAGTGCACCTTCCGGTACACTTACCATGTTACGACTTGCCTCCCCTTGCGTTTTATGATTTATTATTTATTGTATATATTTATGTTGGGGAGAGTGACGGGCGGTGTGTGCGCGCTTCAGGGCCGTTTTCAGGGGGGCGCTCTATTCCCCTCTTACTGCTAAATCCTCCTTCAACTGCTTATTTCAGCACAGCATTCGTGTTTACTGGAACAGTAAATGTAGCCCATTTCTTTCCATCTCATACGCTACACCTCGACCTGACGTTTTAGGTTTTACCGGTTTTGCTTACTATTAGGCCTTCACAGGGTAAGCTGACGACGGCGGTATATAGGCGGGAAGGGCAAGGGATGGTGAGGTTGAACGGGGAGTATCGGTTCTAGAACAGGCTCCTCTAGGGGGGTCTAAAGCACCGCCAAGTCCTTTGGGTTTTAAGCTGGGGCTCGTTGTTCCCTGGCGAACGGTTGTTGTATGGGGTTGTTTTTGTTTAGGGCTAGGCATAGTGGGGTATCTAATCCCAGTTTGTGTCTTAGCTTTCGTAGGTTCATATTTATTAAAGCCACTTTCGTTGTAGGTCTTCCTGCCTTTAAGTACGTATGACGGTTTTAAAGGTGTTCGGCTTTAGTGTTTTATACTATCAACCACGCTTTACGCCGAGTTTTGTCAACTTGGGCCTCTCGTATAACCGCGGTGGCTGGCACGAGTTTTACCGGCCCTATTTGATATTAACTAAGTCGAGCTTGCACTCATGGCTTAATGTCTATTACTGCTGATTACCCGTGGGGGTGTGGCTAAGCAAGGCGTTGTGGGCAAAGACGTGCTCGTGCCTGATGCCTGCTCCTCTGTTCCGGTGTGGTTGCAAGAGGGCATTCGCACGGGGGTGCGGAAACTTGCATGTATAAATCTTATCAAAGCTGACAGTAAAGTCAGGACCAAGCTTATGTGTCTACGAGGCTTTCTAGGGCCTATCTTAACATCTTCAGTGTTATGCTTTAGTTAAGCTAC